AATAAAAAAAAGATCTCTTTTTGCAATTATAGTCTTTCTATTTTATTTCGTTCCTATTCTCCTTTCTAAAAAAAAAAAGGGACATTATACAAAGTAAAAGATTTCTTCGTTCTTGATAGTTATTTACTTAATCGGTGGATAGGAACATACTCTAGATCGAAATTGTGGGGGGTACTTCTTAATCATTTCTACCAACTTAAAGCCCGAACTCAAATTCCTTTTCTATAAAGAAATATCCTATTGGATAATTTCCAGAATCTCTATTATTAATCCTTTGTGTATCTTGGTCTTCCTAACCATCCACTCATTTTGTTTGAATCTCCCATTAGGGCAATCACTATGTTAATAGATGCTAAAAACCCCACAAGTTGATCTTTTGAACCCGCTTCAAGTCATGATGACTAATCAACTAATCTTGGGGTAAACAGTCTCGACTGCTTATGTCTTTACTTTCACTTAATTCTTATACATAGGAAATGAGATTGAATTCCTTTAACAGCAAATCTTTAAGCCGTTTTATTTCACTCATATAACTATCTGGTTTAGTTTATCAACCCCAATGATGAATAAAAAAATAGAAAATAGATATTCAGTTCATTTAACTTTTTTGCTAGAAATAAAAGAAATAGGGGAAATTTTATGTCTCACTGAATCACACGTAGAGATATTGATAATACACATAGAGTTAATGGTATTTCATAACTAATTGATTGAGCAGCAGCCCTTAATCCACCTAAAAAGGAATATTTATTATTTGATCCATATCCCGACATAAGAAGTCCAACGGGAGCAAGGCTTGAAACGGCGATCCATAAAAAAACACCAATACTAAAATCAGCTAGAATAAGTCGATAGCTAAAAGGAATTACTGAATAACTTAGTAAAATGGATATGACCGCTATGGATGGCCCGATACTGAATAAACGAGTATCGCCTCTAGATGGAAGAAGATTCTCTTTGAAAAGTAGTTTTGTACCATCTGCTAGAGCTTGAAGAATTCCTAAAGGCCCGGCGTATTCAGGTCCAATACGTTGTTGTATTCCTGCAGATATTTCTCTTTCTAACCAAACAATTACTAGTACACCTAGTGTGATTCCTAATACAAGAGTCAAAATAGGGACAAGCATCCATATGATCCCATAGACCTCTTTTAAGGATTCCAATCTGTAAAAAGAATTGATAGTTTGTATTTTAGTTGTATCAATTATCATTTCAACGATCAACTTCTCCCATAATGATATCTATGCTACCTAGTATCGTCATAATATCAGCCAATTTCATTCTTTTAACTAACTGAGGAAGAATTTGCAAGTTGATAAAACCCGGTGGTCGAATTTTCCATCTCCAAGGAAAAACACTCTGATCTCCTATCATAAAAATTCCCAATTCGCCTTTTGGTGCTTCAACTCTTACATAAAGTTCTTGTTTCGACAATTCAAAAGTCGGAGAAGGTTTTTTACTAATAAATCGATATTGAAAATCATTCCATTCGGGGTTTTTTATTCTACCAAAGCGTCGGATTTCTAAATTCTCATAGGGTCCCCCTGGAATTCCTTCCAGGGCCTGTTGGATAATTTTTATGGATTCTGTCATTTCACTGATTCGTACTAAATAACGCGCTAATGAATCCCCTTCTTTTTGCCATTGAACCTCCCAATCAAATTCGTCGTAACACTCATAACGATCAACTTTACGAAGATCCCATTGTATTCCGGAAGCTCGTAGCATTGGTCCTGATAAACCCCAATTTAGTGCTTCTTCTGCGCCAATAATGCCTACGCCTTCAACTCGTTCTAAAAAAATAGGATTCCGTGTAATAAGCTTTTGATATTCAGCAACCCCGGTTAAAAAATAATCGCAAAAATCCAAACATTTATCTATCCAGCCATGAGGTAGATCAGCAGCTACTCCTCCGATACGAAAATAATTATGCATCATGCGCATACCGGTGGAAGCTTCGAATAGGTCATATATCAATTCTCGTTCTCGAAAAATATAGAAGAAAGGAGTCTGTGCCCCAATATCTGCCATAAAAGGGCCAAGCCATAACAAATGGGAAGCGATACGACTCAACTCCAACATAATAGCTCTGATATAGCTAGCCCTTTGAGGTACTTGAATATTGCCTAGCTGTTCCGGTCCATTCACAGTTATTGCTTCTGTGAACATAGTAGCTAAATAATCCCAACGTGTTACATAAGGCAAATATTGTATAATTGTTCGATTTTCCGCAATTTTCTCCATCCCTCTATGTAAATAACCCAATATTGGTTCACAGTCAATAACATCTTCACCGTCGAGAGTAACTATCAGTCGAAGAACACCATGCATTGATGGGTGGTGAGGGCCCATATTGACTATCATGAGGTCTTTTCTTGTAGTTGATGCAATCATAAGTTTTTTTCCCGAGTAATTCTTCCATGCATTTCTGAAAGTAAAAAAAATAAGTTCATCAAAATGAATAAGTTTAAATGGTATCACACTTCAAATTAACGAGTTTTTATTTCTCGAATACCCAACTCACCAATTAATTCTTTATAACGCCCTATATTCTTTTTTAACAAATAAGTCAGCAGCCGTTGACGTTTTCCCAAAATTTTTCGCAAACCTATCTGAGATGAAGAGTCCTTTTTGTGCAATTCCAAATGTGAAGTAAGTCTCCTTATTTTAGTGGTGAAACTGAATACTTGAAATTCAACAGACCCTCTGTTTTCTTTTTGAGAAATAATTGAAATGAATGAATTTTTGACCATAAAAAAATGCCTTTGCCCCCTTTTTTTACAGATATGGATTTTACTGATCAGTAATAATAATGCCATTCATTTTAATGTGGTATATACAATAATAGAATTTATGAACTCCTAATTTTCTGAAGTCAAATCCATCCAATTTTAAATTGGATTTAGATAGAGGATATAAAAGGATTGGTACATTTTCGCATCGAAGAGTTTAGACCGAAAATGAAGCAGGTTCTGTTGATTTCTTTTGCGATCTAATTAAGACAAATTTCGTATTGGCTATTCGAATGAAATGTAAGACATGTGATGTGTGTATTTGATTGCTTTCATATATCCTATAAGCATATAGTGAAAAAGTGTATTATTCACGAATTTTTAATTCGTGGATACATCTGTATCCTTAAGATACAAAAATGACTGCCATTGTTGGTATCAAACCAAGAACGATTCATACAAGCTAAATCTTCTAATCGATAATTAGGCCAAAGAAAAAGCTTTAATTTAATTAATTTATTTTTCTCTCTATCCAGATGTTTCTTATCAGCCGAAACTTGGTTGCTGTTTTTTACATTCTTCTCGTTCCAAAATACTGAATTTCTATCTACACCATGCCTACTCTTTGAATTGAAACAAATTAGAATTCTAAATTTTCTACGACATCTAAATGATAAAATATTTTCAGGAACAGGCAAATCTAAATGAACTTTGTGCCTAGTTTCAGTTATTCTTTGATGTGGTGAACTAGCTTCATAAAAATTATTTTTAGAAACATATCTTTGTTCTTGGTATTTTTGATTAGTTTGGTGCTTACTCTTATGAAATAAGGAAATACCTATGATTTGATACATAATCAATTGTCCGTCGTCGTTTCCAGGCAAATGAATGGGGTCTATAATCAATACTCCCTTTTTCATCAATTCTGTAGGAGTTAAACTCTTCTGAATCAACATTATATCCAAACTCATTTCTCTCTTTTGAATTGAGGATATAATAAGTTTTCTTGGATCTATCAGTCTAAGGAGGAGACAATATACCTTGATATTATTGATCATTTTTTGATTTAAAGTATCGTCCCATCTCAATTGAAAAAGCAAATAACGTTTCAGGAATAAATCAAGTTCTGCTTCTGTGTTACTTTTGTATTGTTTTTGCTTTTTCCCTTTTTTCATGTCCGATCTTTCATAATTTTCTTCAATGTCTTTTTCTTGTGAAAGAATAGAGCGAAGGTATCCTCGGCCTGGGGATTCTTTTTGTTCTTGATTTCGATGATGTTTAGTCGATGGTATCAAAAAACTTCTTTTTTGCTTTTCATTGATTTTTTTATTTTCACTACTTTTATTTCTATTCAAATTTAAAAGAAGTAATTTACTTGGTATAAACCAAGGTTTCGTTTTATATGCATTATAAAGTAACACAAATTCTGGGAAGAACCAAAGTTCAAGATTCGATATGGGATGCTTTAACATTTTTTCATTCATTCCCATCCAATCAAAAAAGACTTTGTGGGAGTTTGGTGGATTGATTTCTGGAATAATAAGATAAAAAAGATCTTTTTTATTAATTATTTGAGAATTTTTAGTACCAATCTGAGTATCTTGATTTCTATTAGTATCGATCGCGACCCAGGTTTCAATATCTACCCTTTGTATAAGAGAAAAATTGATAATTTTCCAATCAAAATATTTTCTATCCGCAGTTTTTTCCATAGGTAGAATATCTACCTTTCCTAGAAAATTATTGATAGAAATACTCCTCAGCATATCAAAAAGGGTGTCTTTATGTGTGTCATAAGAAATATCTTGGTTCTTATTTCCTTGAAACGGAGATCTAGAAAAAAAGCATTCTGTTTTATTTTCATAATCATAATTCATAAATTTATATGATAAAAGATCATATATATAGTATTTTTGAAAATTATCTTTTTTATTCGATTTATTCGATAATGAATAGACTTTAATTTTTTGTTGTTTTTTGGAATCAATTAATTCGTTTTTTTCATATGAATGCCATTTGCTTAAATTTTCCTTTTTCGTCATACGACAGTGGCAAACTCTATTTCGCCACTTTTCTGATATTAATCTAGACCATATCATCTGAGATAAATCGTATTGATTATAGCTTTTCAACCATCCTTTCCATTGATTCATTTTATAACTCGAAACTCCTAATTTCGAATGAAACATCTCTTCTATTTCAAAAGAATCCTTTATTTCAGGCTTAAGAAAAAAATGGATTCCTTGATATTGAAGAATAGATCTTAAT